TTCTACGATTCATTGGAACAAAAAAGGCCCAGCGAGGTACTGACCAGGCCGGGCTGTGGAATTAAAAAAAGCTCTTGGAGACGAAATCAAAGAGGTACTTTTATTATATATTAAATTATATAGTTTATATAGTAGTAATATATAATTTATTACTTATAATATATAATTTATTACTTATAATATATAATTATAGAATTATAATTTATATTCATTGGAATAGTAGATTGGAGATATCTCTTTCGAGCCCTTACTTTATCTCAATGGAATTACTTTTAATTTCTATATTTTTTAATATTTTTTATATTTTATATGTCTAGATACTATATAATTATATATAATAAAAATAATATAAAAAATAAAAATAAGAGGTATAAAAGAAAGAAAGACTCTTTTTTCAAACCTTACTTTTTGTGTAATGTAACATAGTAATTATCCTTTTTCGATTGGGGGAGATGGCTGAGTGGACTAAAGCGTCGGATTGCTAATCCGTTGTACGGGTTTTTCGTACCGAGGGTTCGAATCCCTCTCTTTCCGCTTTTGTTAATGACGTGGTATTTTTTATTTCTCTTTCAATTTCGACGAGTCTTTTTTTTTATTTAATAGTTAAAGATGTGGAATAGATAAAATCCTAAGAACATTTAAAAATCGAGCAAGGAAAACAAAAACTTTATTTTTTATTCTTCACGTCCAGGATTACGTCCTGGATCATTAGATAGGAATCCGAAGATAAAGAGAGAAACAAAGAATATCACTACTGTGTAAACAAATAGTTTGAGAGTAAGCATTACACAATCTCCAAGATCATTTTTTTGGAAAAAAAGAGAATAGATTCTCCATTTTTATACCACATATACCTCATTTTGACACCAAAAATGGTTTTTATAAAGCTAGAAATAGAAGAAATAGAAAAGAATTTTCATAAATTCATTTGTAATGTAATATGAGTCAAGTCTTTCATTAACAAAATTTTTTGCATACCCACAATATCTAATTGTGGGGGACTCTAATAGGTTCTTTCAATGTAAAAAAAGGGTCCGAATTAGCAAATGGGGTGATCTCCAGACTTATCGTGGCGATACAAGAATTTCAATATTTGAATTGAAGCTTTATACTATAAGACTTATCTGATCTTATCAATTGTTAGAATCTTTTTTTTATAATAAATCATGAATTTTTCTAGGACAGTATTCAAAATCTCATCGAAAACTTACAGCAGCTTGCCAAACAAAAGCTAAGAGAAAAAATAGCACAGGTATTACTGGCATAAAATCTACGATTGGATTCAAAAAAGCGTAGGCTTCAGGCAATTTGGCGAAGAAAAAACTATTTGAAGAAAGAGTAGAATTAAACCAGATACAGATCAAACTAAAGATATTAAGCATAACAAACGTTTTGTTTTTTTGTTTTGTTCTTGAAGATAATTGTATTTATTTTGATTGAGTTATTAATATGAGTTATTGTTATTAATAATATAAAATTAATAATTTAATAAATTTAATAATATAATGTTATTTTTTTTTTTTAAGTTTAAGTTATATAAAAAAATGAGTAAAAATTAAAAAAAAAAAATAAGGTAGACCAAAAAACTTTTCTTTGATTTGAACTAACTCAACCAAAAATACTTCAATTCTCAAATTAAAAGAGAATAGAAGAAATCATACTTTCATACAATATCTTAATTGAATTATATGTAATGATCAATAAATTTGATCAATAAATTTCGTTTAATTCTCTATCTACTATATCTAAATGTATCAAAATCCTAGTAACAATCTATTCTATAGATATTTAGACTATAATTGACGAACAACTAATAAGAATATTAGTGTTTATTAATGTCGAATATAAATATAAAATGGGGCGTGGCCAAGTGGTAAGGCAACGGGTTTTGGTCCCGGTATTCGGAGGTTCGAATCCTTCCGTCCCAGAGCATACCTATTATATATATCATATCGGATTATATATATCGTATCATAATACCGATTTTATATCAGAATAAAAGATTGTCTTTTTTTTTATTAAGAGTATAATAATATTGGATAGAATATGATTCTTTTTTCTTATAATGATTAATTCTTATCTGAATTATATCTTTTTCACAAATTTAATCGTGTTCAAATAACACCAAATAATACACAGATGTAATTGAATCTATTTGTATCCAAGTAAGATGGGAACATAGATTAAAAGAAAAGAGTTTTTATTATAATATAATATTAATATAAGATTATAATATAAAAAAAAAGATCCGGGGACGGGCTTTTCATTCTATGTCCATACCTTTCATATTTCAATTAGTTACTCATAAAAAAAAAAAGCCTTACTTCTTATATCCATTGGAATTTTCAATGATGCATTCTAAATATAAATGCGAAAGCCTCTCTTTCTTTTTTCCCTATACTTTAACTTTAAATGGTGGTGCAGTCTGATTATTGATTTTCTGTGGATTTCTAAATTATAAACGCGGGTGTTCGTTTGATATTGGGGTACTAATTAACTTCAATCAATAATCAATAGGATTAACTGGTTTAAAGTAAAAAAAAAATAGGAGCAATGACTTAATCTGGACTTGTTTTAACTTGCATTTATACAAAATAGTCTAGCACTCCCTAAACTACATATAATATAGGATTCTTTTTTGATTTATGATTCATCATCTTCATAGAATTGACGGAGTAGATAGGAGTTAATCGTCAACGAAAAAAAAAAATACCAATTTCAATGTCTGCGTCTGTCCGAGTATCATTAAAAAACAATCAAGTTACATACATAACATATGTATTTTCTTTGAACCTCGTTTTTAAGTATTTTGTGGTTTCTCTAATTCTAATGAATAATTGTAAATCTATGTAACAATTGAGACAAAATCTATTATCTTATTCACTTTACCTTATTACATTACCTTAGGTAAAAATTGCAGAAAGATTATTGAATTTTTCAGGTCAAATAAACTACGCAGAAAATGAGGAAATGCTTATATGTATGTCTTGTTATCGTTCTATTTCATTGAAAACTTTATTTTATTTCGATAATTACTTTCAGAAACATTTGTTTAGTCTATATGATAGATATGGGGATCTCCTAGTTCTTTTCTTTCGATTATGATTTATCAAAAATAATAACAACCCCAATCCTCCCTTACATCAGTCTTTATTCCCCACCCCATTAAATTAAAAAAAAAAATAGATATATTATATGGGGTAAATTGAATTCTTGTTGAGACTTCTTCAGAAACTACCCATTCATAAAAGTATAGATTACTATGTATCGACCGAACCAATGATTATTCATGATTTCATAATTGAATCAATTACATACTGGTTACAGCAACCTACTAGAGAAATGTTATGGTAAAACTTCGTTTAAAACGATGTGGTAGAAAGCAACGTGCGACTTGAAGGATATGGTCGGTTGTGGATTCTTACATCCACCATTTTTTTATATTAATTATATAGGAATGAGGGTGCTCTTGGCTCGACATCGTTTGTTCTGTTCCACTGGAAAAACCTCATTTTTTGAGGGTTGCGATGTAAATAGTACATGATCATGATGGAGCTCGAGTAAAAAGTATTGATTCATTTTTTAGGGACATGGATCTAGGGTTAGTGTTAATTAATAAGTTGAAACAACTTCGTAAGTATATTTTCGATATAGAAATCGAAAGGATCCAATTCTAACAAGTTTAAAATTCATAACGAAAATTTATTGGAATTGGTAAAACTCTTTCGATCAAAAGTGTATCACATGGGAATCAACCATTTGTATGATTCTTTGATAGAAAGAAATTGCAAAAATGGTATGTTGCTGCCATTTTTTTAAATGATTAAAGATCACCGAAGTAATGTCTAAACCCAACGATTCAAGGCAACGATAAAGAATCCTGGAACAAGTAAATACCGTTTTCAGTTGTCTCAAAAAATAGATCATAATGAAGAATCAAAATAAATTATAAAGGAGACAGACAAAAAATGTGTGGTTAAAGACCGCTCAATAAAGGAAATGCCTAAAGGTTTTCCTTTGGATTATTTGAGAGTTATCCAACTTGAGTTAGGAGGATGTGAATACGAATGATTTTTTTCTTTTTCGGGCAAGAATAAGAAAAAGTACTTAAATCATAGTTTAATTGATTTGATGATTTGATGGATCTATTTGACATTAATTATAAATTCTATATATAGACATAATTTCTAATTTTCTTGAGCCGTACGAGGAGAAAACTTCTTATACGTTTCTAGGGGGGGTATTATTCATCTACATCTATCCCAATGGGCGGTTTATCGAATCGTTGCAATTGATGTTCGATCCAGAAGAGAAGGAAGAGATCTTCGGAAAGTGGGTTTTTATGATCCGATAAAGAATCAAACTTATTTAAATGTTCCTGCTATTCTATATTTCCTTGAAAAGGGCGCTCAACCTACGGGAACTGTTCATGACATTTCAAAGAAGGCGGGAGTTTTTATGGACCTTTCTCTTAATTAACAGATTACATTAAATTAATGAAATACAATAAATAAAAAAAGGGGGGGGGGGGGGTGACTTGTATATAACTTTGTATAACCCTTTCTATACAACCCCCCCTCTTTTGCTCTATTCCTACTCAATTTATTATTACTACCATAAGATGTCGTCGTCTATAACGACAAAAATTTCTTTTTATTTTAGTGAGATAAATTCATATAAGACAGATAGATAGAAAAAAGATTAAGTGATGAAATAAATGAATGAAATAGTTGGATCTATAAATATCAAATTTTACATTATCGCTAATTCAATAATGGTTTGTTTTTCGTTGAAACTTTAACTTTTTTTTATTTATTTTATTTGTTCATAAAAAAAAACATGGGATTTAAGCTTACCTTTTTTACTTATATTGATTGCGTAAACCCAATCAAGATTTTTTTATACTTCTCTCCGAATTTTTTTTACGCCTATACCTTTTTGTATTTATCTTTATTAAATATGTAGTGCTAATTCAATAGTTTTTTTTATTTTTAATTTCT